AGGCCATCATTGGGGCAAACGATGCAATAGCTTCGGTTAGAGCAAAGCCCAAAATGGCATAACCAAATAATTGTTTAGCCAATGATGGATTTCGCGCCACGGAATGAATCGAGGAACTAAGGACATTTCCAATACCGACAGCAGCTCCCGCTGAAGCAATTGTAGCAGCTCCGGCACCCAACCTATACAAGGGGCTTGGGCTCGAAAGCCGGTCTTACTCAACAAGCACCTTTCTTATATTAGGTTTTTAGCTTGATTCAGGATTTGGCCCGAACTGTTCGGCAGATTCCCACGCGTTACGCACCCGTTCGCCACTTTGTTCTCAACTCTTCCCACCTCCTGGGCGAGACAAGCTACCTTTAGCTAGGAGCCTCTTTTCCTTCTGCCCAGCTCCCCGAAAACGACGTTCGACTTGCATGTGTTAAGCATATAGCTAGCGTACGAAAGAGCTTTCTCACCAAACTTCGGAGCCAAATACGAGGTTCTCTCCTGATCACTTTAAGGATTACTTCTCTATAAAAAGAAAAAAGCCCGATTGCCTAATGAACTTTACAGATCCCATGACGGGTGCTTTGGTCTCAAGTTAAGTAGCGTGATGCCAGAAGTCGCTTTGAGAAAGAGCTAAGGGATTTTCAGGGCTTGGTGAGAAGGGAGAACTGCGAGGAGCCAACCCTAGTACGAAGCTTTCTAAATGAGATTGAGTTCCACGAATATGCAGGCTAGAAAGATGCTATTTGCTGCTATTCTATCTATTTGTGCATCAAGTTCGAAGAGTTGTAGAGATTTGCCTACGGATCCTTCGTTCCCTTTGTTCTTGACCCATGAGAACTATTTAGGACGGTACGGTTTGCTAATGCTTTAACTATCCAATAGTTGGGCTTTTTCTCTTCTCATTCGAGATATTATGTGCTCATGGCTGGAGCGCTTATGTCATAGGGGAAGAGCCTGACTTCCCATTATATTAGTAGGGTTTTTCATGAGATGGGAGTTGATGTAATTGCTTGTATGCTGCCATGAGTAACGAGAAATACCGTGAGGGAAAGGTGAAAAGAACCCTATTTAGGGAGTGCAATAGAGAACCTGACCCTTTCTATTTTCGCTAACATTGTTTGTGCGACTCAGTCACATGTGGGAAATTAGACCTGCTAAAGATTGTCCGCTGTGATGTGTTGGAAGGCGGGAGCGGTTATTCTCTTTCTATGCAAACCACCCCGATCTCGCTAGGAAACGCGGATCGCTTTTGGACTAGATTATACTTACGGTCTGTCTCTTTGACTGTCAGTCTGGCAGTCATTCTGTAAATTATTAAGTGAAGAAGGGAATTGGAAAATAGAAGAGTTGACCCCGTCCACCCCTAACTATTCTATTAGTATAGAAAGGCCTTTTCCCTATCTTACTAATAATATAATAAGAAAGGGGCTGCTAGCGCGCGTTAGCTTTACTAATATCATATCAAGGTTAGGGGAATCTTACGAATCTACATCTTTACTGAGCGAGACTCTATCCAGATCTAAAGAATCCGCCAAAGAGCCTTCTTCTAACTAGGAGAGTAAGCAAGCTACCGGAAGCGAAGCTTCACTATTCCCCCTTTCCATTTCCAATTCCTTCTTTTCGTTCTACTTAGGTGGAGCAATCTGAACTCTCGACAGAATATAAAAGAGGACAAAAGGCCTGTGTAGACACCTCAACGAACTCATGTGGACATTGATCATGGAAGGGAAACCTTGCTTATCTATCTTGAGAAGGTTCCGTCGTTCCCATCGCTTCTCGAGCGACTTAATCCTTGATTCCAGTAGATTGCCTCTCCTTTATAACCCTAAAGGACAGAGGTGAGAAGTGTTTAGATTATAGATACGAAGGTACGAAAGGATTCTTATTAAGCCCACTCTTACCGTTGTTCTGTTTTGGCTATAGAGGGCCATAGGTTCGACTGCTGAGACTGCGTGGGTTCGCTGGGGCACTTGGCCGATTTAAGGAGAGATTCGCTAACCGGAAAAGGGGTTATTGGTGACAACACCTGTAGATATCAGAAGTGAGAAGTCCCCAAGTGAGCGTAGACTCTTGGAACAGCTGGAGTAAGAACTTGGACTCATCATGCTATACTCGCGGGGATTAGTAAAGCGCACTGACTCTAACGGCGTACCTTTTGCACAGCCCAGATGATTGTTCATGGTGTAGGCACAGACGAAGGAAGGGAAGGCCCTCAACCTGCGCTTCCGAACCGACCGCTTTCATGGCCCGGCCGGCTTTCCGGACTGACTCGCTCCTTACTTCATTCAAGACAGAAAGTGAGTGGCCTACGGTCTTTAGTCTGCTAGTGGAAGGTCTTTCTCAAAGGAGTGCATACGCTTCGACCGGCCTACTACTATTCTTTGAGTTGCAAGGTCAGTTCACCCTGTCCCCGACATGATATCAGATGAACGCTGGCGGCATGCTTAACACATGAGAGTTGGTGGATTAAGCCTCGTACGCTGGTCGAGTACTACGTAACACCCGAGGG